AAAAAATTAATATTTTTTAGGAATTTAAGGCGGAAATGGACGTATTTTTTTCTTTTAATAAATATCTATTTTGTACATTTCAATTTGAATTAGGAACTCCGCGTACAAGTGGTAAGTCATTAACTACATATACACATCCGGTCATATATGTATTACCATTATGTATTACAAATTACAATAAAATTACAATAACGAATACAGAAAGAGGAGTTTTTAAAATGCGAGATCTAAAAACATATCTCTCCGTGGCACCGGTAGTAAGTACTCTATGGTTCGGGTCTTTAGCAGGTTTATTGATAGAGATCAATCGTTTTTTTCCGGATGCGTTGATATTCCCCTTTTTTTCATTCTAGCTATTGATATGGGAAGGGGAAGAAGATTAGAGATACAATCAAATATCTGTAACTAATCCCTACCCCTCCCTTCTTTTTTTCTTTGTTTTTTCTTTTTTTCTTTTTTTACTTATTCTTTCTAAAAAAAAAAAAAAACAAAGAAAAAGCGGTTTCACCCTCAGTGAAACTATGAACTCGGGCTCAGGCTCAAATTAAATTAATAATAGAATGGAAATGCGGTGGTTGGGGCAACAATATCATACAAGATACTTAACTGAAAATGAAATACTGTACGGCAATTAAAAATTATAAATATAGTTAGAAATCATTATATTACTTATTATTTATTACTATATTGATTGCAACAAAATATTTCTTTCATAATTTGATTTCGAGTTACCTGCTTCTATTTTTGTGTCCTTTCTTCTTCCTTGCTTCGGGTCGGAAAATTAAAGAATTGAGTGAATCAAAAACCAAAGGAGGTTCATGGCTAAGGGTAAAGATGTCCGAGTAACGGTTATTTTGGAATGTACCAGTTGTGTTCGAAATCGTGTTAATAAGGAATCAATGGGCATTTCCAGATATATTACTCAAAAGAATCGACACAATACGCCTAGTCGATTGGAATTGAGAAAATTCTGTCCCTGTTGTTACAAACATACGATTCATGGGGAGATAAAGAAATAGATCGAACCGATCGCTCGTGTGTCAGTCTTCCAAGGAAGATGAAAAATTACATATTATATATAACAATATATATATATAATTTATTTGAATTTATTTTTTAATTTATTTCAATATAAACAAATAAATATAAACAAACCAAATCCTATTTCGATCGGATCAAAGATGATGTAGAATTAAGAAATAGGATTGGGATTTTCAGGATAAGGAATAAACAAACCATGGATAAATCCAAGCGAATCTTTCTTAAATCTAAGCGATCTTTTCGTAGGCGTTTGCCTCCGATCCAATCGGGGGATCGAATTGATTATAGAAACATGAGTTTAATTAGTCGATTTATTAGCGAACAAGGAAAAATATTATCTAGACGGGTGAATAGATTGACCTTAAAACAACAACGATTAATTACTATTGCTATAAAACAAGCTCGTATTTTATCTCCGTTACCTTTTCTTAATAATGAGAAACAATTTGAAAGAAGCGAGTCAACCGCTAGAGCTGCTGGTCTTAGAACCAGAAAAAAAATAGGTTGACTCTTCAATTGAATTGAATCAAAATAAAATTCCAATCCAAACTCAAATGCGGATTGACGTTTTTTTTTTTGTTCGAAAAATCGTAAAATCGAAATGTCCTGTCGTAAGAAAAAAAATGGGAGAAGAGGAATAAATATTTTTTATTTAACGTCTTTCTTCATTTTGATGACTTTATCATATTTTATCATACTAATTTCTACTCTACCTTCCCAGAGTTCATTCTCCAGGGAACTCCATTTAAACTATTCCAACGGATTCCTTCCAATCTCTTTATTTTATGATCTCATTGGAAATCATATAAAGACAACTCTTATTTAATATAGCTATTTGTGCAAGTATTTTACGATTAAGAAGTAACTGTCTCTTGTACAGATTGTGTATAAATTTACTATAACTGAAGTATACTTTATTCTCGCGAATTACTGCATTTATCCGAGTGATCCACAACCGACGAAAATCTCTCTTTTGTCTACCTCTATCCCGATGAGCCGAAACCAAAGCTCTTATTTTCTGTTGAGTAATAGTACGAGTAAGTCTTGAATGAGCCCCTCGAAAGGTTGATGCAAATAAACGAATTTTTGTTCTACGTCTTCGAGCTATATACCCTCGTTTAATTCTGGTCATTGAATAAATGAAACTTTGATGAATAACTAATTGATTTCCTTTCTTTCAGTTATTCCCTTCCCGTATCCTAGTCTATTAATAACAAAACGGATTCTTCCAATGTATAAAATTTAAATTCCAATGGCTTTTGCTACTATAACCTTCCCGACCACGATTTTTTTTTTTTTTTTTTTTTCTAGGTGAAATGCCTAGAAAAAAATTGTATTGATATTAGGTATCAAAAACACATAAAACATAAAAGTAGTAAATATAAATGGATATAGTGGGTTCCATCGTTTCTATGGTTACTTCTTAAACGGTGAGGTCCTCTCTATACACCGGAGCCCTTCTTTCATTTAATCAATGTTATTGTTAACTTGTACAGTTCACACTCTTTGGCTCTACCCATAATTATCCAGTACGAGGTCTTTCACAATGAGATCTACTTATACAGTAACGGTATTTAATTATGAAGATTAGCTGAGTAGCTGACCCTGTTAGTCCGTTCTTGCAAGAGTAAGGCATAATTTTTCTGCTTTTTAAAATAGTATTTCCCCTGCTTAATGGATATCATTTGCTATCAATGGAGAATTCTTTCTCATCTTAAATTTAAAACGGAGTTGATTGGATTTGCACCAACGGAAACCATACATTTGATACCACAATAGAAGGATAGATCTTTTTTATTTTTAGATATTGAATGGAGTTCTTCCATTCTAGTCTATTCACTGGTACTGATCGTTGATACTGGATCAATTGTTTTCTTTCTTTTGTCCTAGCCCATGATCTGAACGAGTCGCACATACACCCTAGTACATGTTCCTCGTCGCTGAGGACATCCCCCAAGAGCGGGGGATTTCGTGACATTTCTGATTGGCTGTCTTGTGTTTCTAATAAGTTGTTTAATAGTTGGCATATTGAATCATATACATAATGGGCTGGTTTAGATCGATCTTAACCGGATGATTATGAATTATTTTATTTCTATATTAATAGATTAATGAATAGAATATTAAATCCGGTAAGAAGATAAAATCTCAAATCATCAATTCGTCTGAAATTTTTGTTATTTTTTCTTTTTTATTCAGTCGCTACAAGATCAACAATTCCATGAGCTTGGGCTTCTGTTGCTGACATAAAAACATCTCTTTCCATATCTTCGGATACAACCCATAAGGGTTTGCCTGTCCTTTGTACATAAACCCTTGTGACGGTTTCGCGCAGCTTCAAAAGTTCTTCCGCTTCCAAGATAAATTCTCCCGTCTGTGCCTCATAAAAAGAACTAGCAGGTTGATGGATCATTACCCTGATGATATAACATAATAAATGTTTATTCTATCTCGCATGATGATAAGGTGAAGAGATAAAGAATAATAAAATATATAATTGAACAACCGTACAGGCATCTTTTACGCATTGCATACGGCTCTATAATGGAATTCGTTTTTACCTTACTTAAATATCAAATAAATTAAATATAGGGTCTATCAGACTCGGGTTGGTAAATGGTCCAATAACCACCCTTCTTTTTGTTTTTGGAGTAGTTCAAAAATACTATGATGGCTCCGTTGCTTTATATATTTATTTCGTCTGTTATTTAGCAATCCCAAAGTTTCTTTTTTTTTTTTTTCAAATAAAAAAACAAGATTTTTTTTATTTTCATATTCTTTCATAACCTAAATATTGTTAAGAGCCTCCCGGCGTGAAAACAAAAAAGTTTGTGACGCTGAAATAGGCCTCCCGATAGATTAGATAAAATCGGAAATACCTTTTATCTCATACTACTCTTTCGATACATAATTTAAGGGTTAAAAAAATTTATCATATCGAATTCGAAGTGCCATGCTATTATTACTTAATATTCATATTTCATATAGCGCGAAGGCATAGTCTTCTTTTTTCTCTCAAATCAAATAAAAAACTCATTGGCGCCAAGCGTGAGGGAATGCTAGACGTTTGGTAATTTCTCCTCCGACCAGAATAAAAGATCCCATTGAAGCGGCTAATCCCATGCATATTGTCTGTATATCTGGTCGCACAAATTGCATAGTATCATAAATAGCTACTCCGGGTATTACCCATCCGCCAGGAGAATTTATAAACAAATATAGATCTTTGGTATCATCCTCTATACTGAGATATACCATAAGACCAATAAGTTGATTCGAGATCTCGCTATCAACCCCTTGGCCTAAAAAAAGTAATCTTTCTCGATAAAGTCGGTTGATTGGGATAAAGTTGTATCCCTTAGAAACCGTACATGCACCTTTTGATGCATACGGTTCAACAAAAATAACGAAAAAAAAAAAAAGAATCAATGTGTAGATGTAGATTCTAGCGCTTTCTTTTATTTTATTTTCTTTTTCATACCAGGTATAAAAAGGGGCTTTTCTTTCATTTTTCAAAAAAGATGGGTTTTGGCCTGTTTTGTTTATCTATAAAAAAAAATTACTAAATTTATCTAACTAACTTTTCATTGATGTATTGTTTCATCGAGATACAATCTCAATCGCGATGTAATTTTCTTGTTCCTGAATGGGCTTCTTCAATTTTTTTAGGTTTATGCTCTACTCCGAGTAAAGATCCGCCCGATTTGGATTTGCACATATATGACAAATGCCCCAATACCACGTCCTTTTGCTACGACTTCCTTTTTACAATTTATTTCATGTCTTACAACAGATATTCAATGCATTCATCATATTACTCGATTGATTAACTGTTTGAGATCACTTCTATTATAAATATATAAAGAAATAGAATATGATAGAAATAGTAATCATAAATAGATTTTTTACCGGTTTTTTTCTAAACGGAGCCTGGATACTTCATTTTATTGGCCTAACCA